TGAAGTTCCTATATTGGTTTTTTCTTTCTTTTATGAATGTTATAACTCCAAATTCTTTGGTAGCGGGCCTCTTTTCCTTCTGCCCAGCTCCCCGAAAACAACGTTCGACTTGCATGTGTTAAGCATATAGCTAGCGTTCCTTCTGAGCCAGGATCAAACTCTTCTTTTGAGTATGATTGGGCCCTGCAGTGGTAGAACCTGGTGAACCGGGCGTACTATTTCCCAACCTTCTGTGAACTTTTCTTCTCTTATGATTTTTGCTTAAGTAGAGGTTCTTTACCGGTGACCCAGTTGATTCGGCCCCCACTATCCTTAAGGATAAAATAAGATCTCTTGCTTTGCCCACAAGCCCTACTAGCGTAGCAAGTCTGGTCGCTGGTGTGTTGTTCGTTCTAGCGATAGGCTCCAAGCGCGATTCTGATTCTCAATTTGGTTTTCTGTTCTGGAATGAATCTGTTCTAAAGAAAGACCTGCCTATACTGAAGAGGGGCTGGTTCACGGTAATGAATGGTGGTATCGGTCGGGGCAAGCACAGCACTCGTTCCCGCAGCCCTTGTTGCAGCTGTTAGACTCAAAAGTAAGGGCACGAAAAGCTGTCTTAAACAAAAAACCTTCCAAATGGAATAAGCTACTATAACTTTCTTTGTCGTCAAAGGAAAATGGAATCATACCTTAGTTCAGGATCTCCCTACTCGTATGTAGGAGGAGCTACTGCCTTCCTTCTAATCGGTTCGAAGAGAAAAGGAAACGAAACAATAAAGGTTCACTTTCATTGGTGCTTCCCCCTACACGTATATTGGGGCGAGAGCGGGCGCTAGCTTCCTAAACAGGATTTTCTATGAGGTAGAGGCTGGATCAATAAAAGAAAGATAAGGAAAGTGTACAAGATTCCAATCGGGCCACCTTCCTTTAAGTTGTGGCTAAAAATAAGCCTTGGTGATCTATCTTCCTTCTCTTAGGCCCCTAGACCATGATGTATTAGATCCCCATGAATGAGGAAAGGTATTTTCAACTAAGGTCTTAAAGTCCAGCCCGGTGATGAATCTTCTTCCACTCCCCAACCTCTAAGGAGTCGTAGAGCAATGTCTTTATTGGCAGTTGCGCAACCTTCGATTGAAGCTACTTCTGCGGATTGCGACAGCACCCGGCCTTGGATCAAGGCTCTCACTCGCTCAAGACGTCGATGCGCCACCGGGTTGACCCTTTTCTTACCAGCATGGGGAGTGGCGATGGATGCCAAGATGAAGACTCCTCAGCGCCAATTAGGGGGTACAAGAGATAGTTGGATCGTAAGACTTTCTCTCACATCCCACTCCCTTCCATGAGATAGTCAATTTTAGCATCTTTGAAGAATCATATTGAGAAAAAGAAAGAAGCCGATCATTGAATTGATTAACCTGAGATGAGAAATCTATCATGTCCGAGTTCTACGATTCGGGTTCAGAGCGGAGTTTCAAGACAATAAAGAAGTGGTGCTTCTTTCCTGTACTCCAACTCAGTAGCTCATTCCGGATAAGCGAGTGAATTTCAAGCCAGGGAAACTTCCTATTAGGAATGGCTTCCTTTCAGGTTGTGTTGTTACAGACCAGACTGTTCTAACAGGGCAGGGGAGACGGATAACTAATCTAATACAGTACAGCTATGATCGGGCAATAGCGCAGATAAGATCAGACTGAATGTGTGAAGGATATGGTTCTGGTTCTCTTCTGTCCCGTTCCTTCAATCAAAGAAGAATCCATGCCCAGGGCTAGTGCCAGCGCATAGTCAGAGTCTTCCCTGCGTGCCTAACATCCACTCCTTCTAGTCGAGTGCCTTGCGGCGCCTTTAACGATGAGAGAAGGCGATACCGAAGAGAATAACTCAAGGGCACTGGCTACTCCATCAACTCAATTTCGTTGCGTAAGTGAGGATGCCAGTCATCATAGTCTGAACTTGAAATCTTTCGTAGGCTCATCTCGTCGATTGGCATTCCGATCCTGGTCATTCATAGATAGTCGGCGCTTTTAGTCATAGGCTATCGCCCATTCCTGATAGCCGCAGCTCTGCCCGTTCCCTATTCCATTAAAGAATGAATGGGAATTGATCTGACAACAGCTGGGCAAAATCCATCTCTTTCCATCTCTATGTTCGCTAAACTTGCTTCCTTTCTTGCTTTCATGAAGCCGACCTTAACAGACATCTCTTCCATTTTCGTAGATGGAAGATCCGGTGAATCAATTCAATTAGATGCCGCTTACCTAGATGCGGTGCTTGTCCCTCGAAGCGAAGGTAAAGACCAAGACATTGGGGATTCTGAATCTGACCGCACTTTCCTCAGGTCGAACGGCTATCGATCCTGGCCCGATGAGAAAGGGGTTGAACTCATACTTGCCTTAACCTAATCTACTTGGATCCCGGATTCCATTCCATTAAGGCATTCATTCCCTTCATGTAAAGGAAGAGTTCAACAGAAGTCATCTCTCTGACACTGGCTGTTCTTTCTACCTAAACTTGCGGCTTC